GTATTACCAAATCATGCTCCTATTGCTACAGCTGTCGATATAGGGATTTTGAGAATACGCCTTAAGGACCAATGGTTAACGATGGCTCTGATGGGCGGTTTTGCTAGAATAGGCAATAATGAGATCACTGTTTTAGTAAATGATGCGGAAAAGGGTAGTGATATTGATTCACAAGAAGCTCAGCAAACTCTTGAAATAGCAGAAGCTAATTTGAGAAAGGCTGAAGGAAAGAGACAAATAATTGAGGCAAATCTAGCTCTCCGACGAGCTAGGACAAGAGTCGAGGCTGTCAATGCAATTTCCTAACTAGTTGGTGCGTTAAAATAATCAAAAGAGGTTCTGTTTCTAAACCCTATTTTGATTGGATTCACTCGACAGAATCCAATTTAGATACAACGTAATTCAAAAATAAAATAAATAAAAAATCTATAAAAATAAACAAAGGGTGGGACAAAAAACTTATTAGATACCGTTGACTCCGGTATCTAATAAGTTCTACCTACTATTGGATTTGAACCAATGACTCCCGCCGTATGAAAGCAATACTCTAACCACTGAGTTAAGTAGGTCATTTATTATCCCAAAGAGAACCAAAAGGAACCCATCCCATCGATGGATTATAAATATCATATTCCTTATAAGCAACAATAATCGAACCAATACCACTCAAAAATTTAGGATGTTGGATCATAGAATACTCATCTTGACAACAAATTATATACATGATAAAATATGCATCACAAGCACTAAGGGCTATAGCTCAGTTGGTAGAGCACCTCGTTTACACGCGCGCCAATGGTTTTCAGGGGAATCCACCATACAATCCAAAAAATGGATCTTATTGAGAAATCGATGTCTTACTCCATAATAACTTTAAGAGAACAATAGCCTGACGAGAGGTTCGGTCCTATTTGAGTGCCCTTTGTAGGTACCAAACAGGCTCCACCTTGAGATATTGATAAGGTGAATAGCAGTATATTCAATGCTAGGCATAATGAGTATAAGGCCCTCAAAAAATCTCTTTTCGTCCTATGAACTTAAAGGTGTATGAAGTTTCATATTGGATTTTTTAAGACGAACGATAGAGACTTCATTTAACTTAAAATTCTAAGCCAAAGGCAAACCTACGTCAAAATAACTTCACCTTTGAAACACTTTGGTAATGCTCTGAATTAGAATCCCAAATAATGAATCAGAGCACATGGAGCCATCTCCTTATCTTATTTTTCTGTCAAGAAAAAAAAATATGGCGGATTGGCTGATATTTCTATCAGTTAATGAAAGAGCCCAATGCAAAAAAAAATGCATGTTGGGTCTTTGAAACAGTTCAGATCATTTTGATAATAATAAGTTTGATCTGTTTTACCGAGAAGGTCTACGGTTCGAGTCCGTATAGCCCTAGAGCCCTATAAAAAAATGAATAAAATTCCAAAATTTCATTTGAAATAAAAAATTGGATTTCTTCATTCTTGTTTGTTGCTTATAACTGACCGGTTGGTTCATCGAAACAAAATTTGTCCTAGAAACTCACTCACGGGAATCATTTAAAGCAGAACAGAAAACCGAAAAAACATATTTCAAGGGATCGAATCGATCTTTTTCCAAACAAACCAACCCTTCGTCATTAATTGTCGGAGGGAAATTACATATGAATTTTTCTACCCACAATCCAGGGGAGCGATACTACTTTTCTTTGGTATACCTTACCAAGACCCGGCGAAGCACACCAAAACAAGGGGGGTGGTCTTCTTTTTCTGTATTCAATCAAGAGAAAACCCCACCCAGATCTGATAAACGGAATATACCAACACTAAGATATTCGAAATCCCGAGATGGCAATACCTACCCATTCTCTTAGATTTGAATACTTGTTCTATTCGAAATTCCTAAGAAAAAAAAACTCTCGACTCTATTCCTAAAAAATCCAAATTCCGAACTCGCATTTTTAGAAAGAAAATTCAAATAATCAAAAGAATAATAAATTCAAAATTATTAAACACAAAATAAGAATTCTATTTGCTTTCTTTAGGCTTTAGGAAGAATCCTAGGCAAAAACAAGAAAATTTGTCTAAGTATAACATCTAGAGTTATACTAACTAAAGAAATTAAAGAAAATTGAACTAAGAAATTAAGTAGACTGGAAATAGGATCCCGATCAAGTCAGTCGATAAATCTTGAAATGAGATATGCCCTGCAATAATCAAAGGAAACTAGATGGTTTGGTCAAAATCAATTCTTGTTTTGGCTGACTAGTTATCGATGACTTTGGAACTTCAATTCGAATCAATCAATCCGATATATTTTCCACGTTCATAGGAGTGCGTCTATGTTTTTGCTTTACGAATATGATATTTTTTGGGCATTTCTAATAATATCAAGTCTTATTCCTATTTTGGCATTTTTCATTTCTGGGATTTTAGCCCCGATTAGGAAAGGGCCGGAGAAACTTTCTAGTTATGAATCGGGTATAGAACCAATGGGCAACGCTTGGTTACAATTT